TAGCGGATAACCCCAATTTCGGCTTAATAGTGCATCCCAGTAGAGGGCGGCCATACTTGTTCAATTTATCTCTCTCAACTTGGATACCGTGAGGCGGGCCTTGGAAAGTTTTTATATAAGCAACAGGGATTCGCAAATCCTCCAAACGTAGAGCACGCAGGGCCTTGAACCCAAATACATTACCCACAATGGAAGTAAACATATTAGTAACAGAACCTTCTTCAAAAAGGTCTAATGGGTAAGCTACATAACAAATATATTGATTGTCTTCTCCAGGAACGGCATCGATGTGGTAGCATCGTCCTTTGTAACGATCAAGACTGGTAAGTCCGTCGGTCCATACAGTTGTCCATGTACCAGTAGAAGATTCGGCAGCTACTGCGGCTCCTGCTTCTTCTGACGGAACTCCAGGTTGAGGGGTTACTCGGAATGCTGCCAAGATATCGGTATCCTGGGGTTGATATTCGGGAGTATAATAAGTCAATTTGTAATCTTTAACACCTGCTTTAAATCCAACACTTGCTTTAGTTTCTGTTTGTGGTGACATAAGTCCCTCCCTACAACTTAATTTGATGAAAATTTTTACAACAAAACAACAAGGTCTACTCGACAAAAATCAGGACTTAATGAAACCTTTTACAGGAATCTTTCATAAAATTCTCAACTAATATTATCAACTAATCAAAATGGTTCGTTATTAGACCATGTATTTGATTCGCCAAATACAGCATTATTGTATACTCTTTCATATATATGGCGCAACCCAACCCTTGTTTTTCAAGTTTCCAATTTCTTACCCCCTTTTGAATCGAAAGACCTAAATAATTCGAAATTCACTCTTGACAACGAGATATGTTGTATATGTATATCCTAGATGTGAAAATACGCGGAATTCTATCGGGAAAGGGTAAAAGAATAGGCTGGACATAAATCAATATACTAAATAAGAACTTAGTTCCAGTGCGATAGAAATAATGAATCATAAATTCAATTTAAATATTTTAATATAGTTTCGAGTTCGACTTTCGTAGATAATATCGAAAGGATTGCCTATAATGATAGACAAATAAAAGACTTTCTCAAGATTTTTGTTCATCCATTTGATATTTTTTTTTTTGAAAATCAGTTGAGTGAACTTGAGAATTCACTCATTGAAATTGACTAGAATAAGTAAAAATGGAATAAGTGAACAATTGAATTGGATTCCTTTGGATGGTACCAAAAAAAATTGAGTGCTAACTCCTATTTCTTAATTAATTTCTTATTTAATTAAGAAATCTGCTATCGGACATTTATTTTATTTTGGATTCGATAATTTTCATTTTTGCAAAGAATTTCGACATAGTTTACTTTAATAAACTATATATTATGAACTATATATTATGAGAAACAATCCCACTACTTCTGGTCCTGGGGTTTCCACACTTGAAAAAAAAAAGCTGGGGCGTATCGCTCAAATTATTGGTCCGGTACTGGACGTAGCTTTTCCTCCGGGTAAGATGCCGAATATTTACAATGCTCTGGTAGTTAAGGGTCGAGATACTGTGAGTCAACCAATTAATGTGACCTGTGAGGTACAACAATTATTAGGAAATAATCGAGTTAGGGCTGTAGCTATGAGTGCTACAGACGGTCTAACGCGAGGAATGGAAGTTATTGACACAGGAGCTCCTTTAAGCGTTCCAGTCGGTGGAGCAACTCTCGGACGAATTTTTAACGTACTTGGAGAGACTGTTGATAATTTAGGTCCCGTAGATACTCGCACAACATCTCCTATTCATAGATCTGCGCCCGCCTTTACCCAGTTAGATACTAAATTATCTATTTTTGAAACAGGAATTAAAGTGGTAGACCTTTTAGCCCCCTACCGACGTGGAGGAAAAATCGGACTATTTGGGGGAGCTGGAGTGGGTAAAACAGTACTCATTATGGAATTGATCAACAACATTGCAAAAGCTCATGGGGGCGTATCCGTATTTGGCGGAGTAGGTGAACGTACTCGTGAAGGAAATGATCTTTACATGGAAATGAAAGAATCCGGAGTTATCAATGAACAAAATATTGCGGAATCAAAGGTGGCTCTAGTCTACGGTCAAATGAATGAACCGCCGGGAGCACGTATGAGAGTTGGATTGACTGCCCTAACTATGGCGGAATATTTCCGAGATGTTAATGAACAAGACGTACTTCTATTTATCGACAATATCTTCCGTTTCGTACAAGCAGGATCTGAAGTATCCGCCTTATTGGGTAGAATGCCTTCTGCTGTGGGCTATCAACCTACTCTTAGTACCGAAATGGGCTCATTACAGGAAAGAATTACTTCTACAAAAGAAGGGTCCATAACTTCGATTCAAGCAGTTTATGTACCTGCAGACGATTTGACCGATCCCGCTCCTGCCACGACATTTGCACATTTAGACGCCACTACCGTACTGTCAAGAGGATTAGCCGCCAAAGGTATCTATCCAGCAGTGGATCCCTTAGATTCAACGTCAAC